ACGTCCAGGATTACGCCCTGGATCATTAGATAAGAATCCGAAAATGAAGAGAGAAACAAAGAATATTACTACTGTGTAAACAAAGAGTTTGAGAGTAAGCATTACACAATCTCCAAATCGTTTTTTTGTCAAAAGGGAATAGATTATCCATTTTTGTATTGCATATTTTGACATAGTATCAAAACAAAAAAATACTTTTTTTGTTTTCGTTTACAAATTTTTTTTAATAAAATGAGTATTCTTTCATTACCAAAAAATATATATATATACAATTAGATATTGCATCGGAAATCAATCTATTTCATGCTCATTATAAAAGTAGAATCAAGAGATGCATTGATGTAGATCCAAATTCATTGCTGCAGTTATCCAGTATACAAGAAATTCCATTTTTGGATCGAGAGTTCATAGTGTAATGTAAGATTTATCTGATCTTATCAATTATTAGAATCCCTTTTTTATCGAAGAAATTACGAACCTTTTTAGAGAGCAGTCATAATTTCATCGAAAACTTACAGCAGCTTGCCAAACAAACGCTAAGAGAAAAAAAAATAGAGGTATGACAGGCATAATGTCTACGATTGGGTTGAAAATGGCATAAGCTTCTGGCAATTTGGCAAAGAAAAAACTACTCAAAATAGGGGCGGAATTAAGACAGATACAAATAAAACTAAAGATATTAAACATAACAAATAGTTTTTGCAGATAAATTTTTTATTAAGTTATTGATATAAGGATAAAATGAAGAAAGAAGGTAGGTCAAAAAATCCTTCTTTTTCTTCGAACTCCAAAAAATCAAAAATTCTTACGTTTTCAAACGAGAATAGAAGGAATTATACTTTCATACAATATCTTAATTGAATTCTAGATAATGATCAATGCTTTTTTTTACACTTACATTTATCCTTTTTTTGTTTTAACAACAAAGAATAACTAATCAATAACAATTAAAGGATTAATTAGCTAATTTAAATTTATACATATATATGCGTGTTTATATTCTATATTATTAAATAATTTTTAATTTTTAAATATATATAAGTATATTTATATGTCTATAATATTGCATTTTTTTATCTTTGGATTTCCTATTAAATATGAATAATATGAATGTTTTTTTATTTCTTTTTTTATTAAAATAATAGTAGTATTTATTAGTGAATATAAATAGAAATGGGGCGTGGCCAAGTGGTAAGGCAACCGGTTTTGATCCTGTTATTCGGAGGTTCGAATCCTTCCGTCCCAGATCCGTTTTAATGCAATTCTTGGATCAAATTGTATTCAATAAATTGTATCCAACATTAAACTTCTTTTTAAAAACCAATCTTTTGTTCTAATTTGATTATATTTAACTATGATTTAAGATCTCAATAGAACTTGTATTCATTCAGCAAATTAAGGGAATATGGTACTTTCAATATTTAGTTCTATATGTATCTTATTAACAAAAAAAAGAATGTGTAATAGATGTCTTTTTTTCGTAATTTTTATTTTGTATCTGGTTCAAATGAATAATCTTAAATTCATATAGATTTTAGGTAAAAAATTTTTATTTTTTTATTCTATTCACTTTAATGAAATAGAATTTCAAGATTCTATTCCAAAAATGACTATTTTTTTATCGTATGATAATGATAACAGCTTTATTTAATCTTACTTTACAGAAGACTTTTTCTATTTCATATAAAGAATAAAGATAAAAAATATGGACTATTATGTATCAATTGAGCCAATGACTATTCATGATTCTATAGTGAATCAATTTCAGACAGGTTCGAAATTATAGGAATGTTATGGTAAAACTTCGTTTGAAACGATGTGGTAGAAAGCAACGTGCGACTTGAAGGACATTATCCTATATGGATTCTTATATCCATCATTTTCCATAGGAATGAAAATGCTCTTGGCTTGACATAATTTGTTCTATTTCCGAAGATCCTAACTTCTATAATAGTACATGATGGAGCTCGAGCAGAAAGTCTTTATGGTTTTTTATCCGGAGGAAGAGTCTAAGGTTAGTACCAATCAATAAGTTGGAACTACTTTGTAAATCTATTTTACATATATGAATCGAAAAATTCAAATTAGAACCATTTTGAAAAAAAAAAAAAGTAAAATTTGTTTGAAGCTAGAGTTATAAAATTTTTTTGATCAAAAGCGTATCACAAGGGAAATATCGTTCGTCGAATCTTTCTATAAAAAGAAAAAACAAAAGGGTATGTTGCTGCCTTTTTGGGAATAGGTAAGGATCACCGAAGTAATGTCTAAACCTAAGGATTCAATAAAGTAAAGGTAAAAAGTTCTGGAACAAGTAAACCTTTTTTTTTATCTCAACAATTAGATCAGAATGAAGGCTAAAAAGGGATTTAAAATGGGACAAACAAAAAAAGTTAGAGACGACTCAATAAATATCTAAGAATTTTTTTTTGCAATTTTTTTTGAATTATACAACTTGAGTTATGAGTACGAAGGGTATTCTTTTTTTTTTTTTTACATAAGCAAGAAGAAAAACAAAACTTTTAGTTTAAATTTTATATATTATTTTGTCATTATTAATTAATTAGATTCTTTCTTTAGATGATTTAGAAATTCTTTGAATTATAAAAAAGTATTATAAAAAAAAAGCATTTAAATTCGAAAGAAATTTCTATTTTTTTAATAGAAATTTCTATTATTTATATAATTTTATATATTATTTTATTATATATAAATTATTTATATATATACAAATATATATATACAATACATACTGGCTCATGTTATACAATGATATAACAGAATAATATATTTATAATGGAATATTTCCATATATTACACATATCTAAAGTATATCATACATAGAGACATAAATTAGAATAATTCTTTCTTGAGCCGTACGAGGAAAAAGCCTCTTATACGGTTCTTGGGGGGGCGTTGTTTATCTATATCTATCCCAATGAGTTATCTATCGAATCGTTGCAATTGATGTTCGATCCCGAAGAGAAGGAAGAGATCTTCGGAAAGTGGGTTTTTATGATCCAATAAAGAAAAAAATTGATTTAAATGTTCCTGCTATTCTATATTTTCTTGAAAAAGGGGCTCAACCCACAGAGACTGTTCATGATATTTTTAAAAAGGCAGAATTTTTTAAAGAACTTCAAATTAATAAAAAAAAATTAAAGTAAAAAAAAAATAGGACAGTTAGTATCTATATTTATATAATTTTATCCTTAGCATTTGTTTTTTTTATCTATTCATATTTTTATTCATAGGAATTTACTCACAAACAATAGGTTAATTCTATTTATTGTATCTATGAATAGAAACTTCTATTTTTTCTAGTTTTTCTTTCGTTTTTATTTCCATTTCTTATTTTTTTTATATTGTGCCAATCCAACACGAACTTTTCTCCTTAGTAATTTTTTTTAGTTTTTTTTTTTTAGATTGAATTCGTATTGACAATGATGTATTGAACAAATATAATTTGATCGTGGATAAACAGATCTCTGAATGATCTATTTATGTCCCATATCAAGTCAAGTGATTTTTTACTTTATTTAGGGGATGGGTTTGTTGTCGAAAGTATTTTCTTAATGAAAAGAACAAATTTATTAAATTTTGATGGGATCTTTTCTCGGTTTTGGCATCTCCATTTATTTTTATTTACATTTTTTTTATGTGATTCTATTTTTTTTTTCTAAAGGAATTGCTCGTAATTTTTTTTTATCATATCTAATTGTATATTATAATTGTATATTATAAGTAATTGTATATAGTTATTCGGGTTGCTAACTCAATGGTAGAGTACTCGGCTTTTAAGTGCGGCTACGATCTTTTACATATTTAGATGAAGCAAGGAATTCGTCTAGACTTTTGGTTGAGTCTATAAGACCACGACTGATCCTGAAAGGTAATGAATGGAAAAAACAGCATGTCGTTTAAATTTTGAATGTAGAATTTTTTAGAATAGGTAATTCTTGCTGAATCGGTACAAATTTTTGTTTTGATTTTAGTAAAGGTAAAAAATTTTCATTTACCATTAGGTCGAGTGAATAGATGGATAGAGTACTAAGCTCAAATTTAAGGGAAACAAAAAGCAACGAACTTATATTCTAAATTTGAATGATTACCTGACCTAATTAGATGTTAAAAATGAATTAGTGCCTGATTCGGTAAAGGATTCCTTTTTGAGTGAATTATCTTTTTTTTGAATCCTAACTATTTTTACTTTTCTAGAGTGGAGATAGATGTGTAAAAGAAACAGTATATTGATAAATAGAATGCATTCCCAAGTCAAAAGAGTGATCGGGTTGCAAAAATAAAGGATTTTTCTTTTATAATGTTAACAAATATAAACCCCTTGTATGGAAAAAGATAAAAAGATCTGTTGACTCGACTATTTGTTTCCGTGGTATCTATTTTTATATAATTATGCATAGGACTCTATATATATATACCTTGCTTGTTATGACCATATCACACTATGTATCATTTAATAATTCAAGAAGTACTTCTGGTTCAAGTATGATTTAAAATGGAAGAATTCAAAAGATATTTAGAAAGGGAAAGATATTGGAAACAACACTTCCTATATCCGCTTCTATTTCAGGAGTATATCTACGCACTTGCTCATGATTCTAGTTTAAATGGATCCTTTTTTTCCGAATCCTTGGAAATTTTAGTTTCTGACAATAAATCCAGTTTACTACTTGCAAAACGTTTAATTACTCGAATGTATCAACAGAATTATTTAAAAATTTCGTTTAATGATTTTAACCAAAAAGGATTTCTTGGATACAACAATTCTTTTTTTTCCAAAATGTTTTTAGGGAGTTTTACAGTTATTGTAGAAATTCCTTTCTCGTTGCCACCTTTAAAAAAGGAAATACCAAAATTTTATAATTTACAATCTATTCATTCAACATTTCCCTTTTTTGAGGACATATTTTCACATTTAAATTATGTGTCAGATATACTAATACCTTATCCCATCCATCTAGAAATCTTAGTTCAAATTCTAC